ATCAACAATTCCATAAGCCTGTGCTTCGTTTGCTGACATAAAAACGTCTCTTTCCATATCTTCAGATACAACCCATAGGGGTTTTCCCGTTCTTTGGACATAAACCCTTGTGAGGATTTCGCGTAGTTTCAGCAATTCTTCCGCTTCCAGGATAAATTCTCCCGTTTGCGCCTCATAAAAAGAACTAGCAGGTTGATGAATCATTACCCTGATCATAGAAGGATTATGTATCTGATGTGATGAAATAACCAGAAAAGACAGATAAAGAAAAGACAGATAAAGAAGAAAATAATCAGACAGGGGGGTAGAATTAAACAAAACCGTACGGGCATCATATTTTTAGCATTGCATACGGCTCTACAATTGAACCTTACATTCCATTCACTAAAGATAAAAAAATCTATCAGCACGAGCTGGGTAAATGATCAAATTGCCACCCTTACTTTCGAAGTATTTAAAAAATCCTATGGTGGTTCCGTTGCTTTATATTTTTCACTTTTTAAAAATTAAATAAATTATTTTTTCTTTGATTCAGCAATCCCAAAGTTTCTTTTTGATCGAACGAAAAATCTTTTTCCTTTCACACTCTTTTTTTTTATACCTTTTTTAACATAAATATTGTTAAGATTGTTAAGAGCCCTTTGGTGTGAAAACAAAAAAGTTTGTGACGCTGATTTGTATTCCCGATCGATAAGATAAAATCAGAAATACATTTTATTTCATACCACTCTCTCGATATCTAATCGAATCTTTTGCAAGAAATTCAAAAGAAAATTTTTTTCATATCGAATTCGAAGTGCCATGCTATTATTACTTAATATTGATATGGCGAAGGCATAGGTTTATTTTTTCTCTCAATTAAAAAACCTCATTGGCGCCAAGCGTGAGGGAATGCTAGACGTTTGGTAATTTCTCCCCCAGCCAGGATAAAAGAGCCCATCGATGCGGCTAATCCCATGCATATTGTATGGACCTCTGGTCGCACAAACTGCATAGTGTCATAAATAGCTATTCCGGGTACGACCCATCCGCCGGGAGAGTTTATAAATAAATACAGATTTTTGGTATTATCCTCGAGACTGAGATATATCATAAGACCAAGAAGTTGGTTCGAGATCTCGCTATCAACTTCTTGTCCTAAAAAAAGTAATCTTTCGTGATAAAGTCGGTTGACTAGGGTAAAATAATTGTATCCCTTAAGAGCCGTACACGCACCTTTTAATGCATACGGTTCAAAAAAATTTGCTAAAAAAACTCAATGTATACTTTCCAGGCCTCTTTAGTTTTTCCTATTTTTTTCATATCCGGTTCTAACAAAAGGGCGTTTTTTTATTCGATTTTTCAATAAAGAAGAATTTTGACTTCTTTTTTGTCCTTATAATAGAAAAAAGTCAATAAACTTATTGAATTATCTTCTTATTGATGTATTGTTTTAGCTTATCGTGATTTAATCCAAGGCACGATGGCATTGTCTTGTTCCTGAATGGACCTCTTCATCTTTTTAGGTTTATGCTCTACTCTGGGTAAAGATCCGCCCGATTTGGATTTGCATATATAGGACAAATCTTCTCATCGCCATTTTTTTGTTATCACTTTACAAATAACAAACAGGAATTTTTTAGGATACGCAGATATATTACCAATTGGGTTTTTTTAAACAGAGTCTGGATACTTCATTTTTTGAAGTCAATCAAAGCCAACCATAAAATTTTTTAAGTACTATGAATGAATTTCCCCAACCAATACAATCAATGTATCTAATTACAATTCGTGCTCCTATTATTAATAATTCCATTTTTGTATTTTCTTGGTCGAAACGGGGGATATCTCGATCGGGGGAGAGAACGGGGAAATCCCATGTGACCCAATATATCTCACAAGTCGCACTATACGTCAACCCAAGTTGCATCCTCCTCTCCAGGAATTCGGAAAGGTACTTTTGGAACACCAATAGGCATGAATTAAAAGAAAAAAGAACTAAATACTCTATTTTATTTCACTTTAATGCGGAAACGTAATAATATTATTTTATTTTATTTTTATTATTATACCCTATGGATAAAAATGGATAAAATCAATCTTATAGAGACAATATTTGAAAAAAAAAATTCAAATTTCTACGAATAAGTCCTTCTACTGATAAATAAATTAAATAAATAAATATGGACGCATTTATTCATATAAAAAGGTCTCAATCGCCCATTGCGCATTGGTACTTATCGAGTATAGAATAAATTTGCTTCTCTTAATTCCTACCAATAAAATCGAAAAATACTAGGAAATAATCCACTGAACAAGAAAGATCCGTAAGATAGTCATAGCCTAGTCTTTCCCAATGCAATAAAGTTACGTAGTGTCTATTTTTTTTTTAGAAAGGGGTATTTTTCATGGGTTTGCCTTGGTATCGTGTTCATACCGTTGTATTGAATGATCCCGGCCGGTTACTTGCTGTTCATATAATGCATACCGCTCTAGTTGCTGGTTGGGCGGGCTCGATGGCTTTGTATGAATTAGCAGTTTTTGATCCTTCTGATCCTGTTCTTGATCCAATGTGGAGACAGGGTATGTTCGTTATACCCTTCATGACTCGTTTAGGAATAACAAATTCGTGGGGAGGTTGGAGTATCACAGGAGGGGCTGTAACGAATCCTGGGATTTGGAGTTACGAAGGTGTAGCTGGAGCTCATATTGTGTTTTCTGGCTTATGCTTTTTGGCATCTATCTGGCATTGGGTCTATTGGGATCTAGAACTCTTTCGTGATGAACGTACAGGAAAACCCGCTTTGGATTTGCCCAAGATCTTCGGAATTCATTTATTTCTCGCCGGCGCGGCTTGCTTTGGTTTTGGTGCATTTCATGTAACAGGCTTGTACGGCCCTGGAATATGGGTGTCCGATCCTTATGGACTAACGGGAAAAGTGCAACCTGTAAGTCCGTCGTGGGGCGTGGAGGGTTTTGATCCTTTTGTTCCGGGGGGAATAGCTTCTCATCATATTGCAGCAGGTACATTGGGAATATTAGCAGGTCTATTTCATCTTAGTGTACGACCGCCACAACGTCTATACAAAGGATTGCGTATGGGAAATATAGAAACCGTACTCTCCAGTAGTATCGCGGCTGTTTTTTTTGCAGCTTTTGTTGTTGCTGGAACTATGTGGTATGGTTCAGCAACTACACCCATCGAATTATTTGGGCCTACTCGTTATCAATGGGATCAGGGTTACTTTCAGCAAGAGATATATCGAAGAGTTAGTGTCGGACTAGCCGAAAATCAAAGTTTATCAGAAGCCTGGTCTAAAATTCCTGAAAAATTATCTTTTTATGATTATATCGGTAATAATCCGGCAAAAGGAGGATTATTCAGGGCAGGATCAATGGATAGCGGAGATGGAATAGCGGTTGGATGGTTGGGCCATCCTATTTTTAGAGATAAAGAAGGGCGTGAGCTTTTTGTACGTCGTATGCCTACTTTTTTTGAAACATTTCCGGTGGTTTTAGTAGACGGTGACGGAATTGTTAGAGCCGATGTTCCTTTTAGAAGGGCAGAATCGAAGTATAGTGTTGAACAGGTAGGTGTAACCGTTGAGTTCTACGGCGGCGAACTCAATGGAATCAGTTATAGCGATCCGGCTACTGTGAAAAAATATGCTAGACGCGCTCAATTGGGTGAAATTTTTGAATTAGATCGTGCTACTTTGAAATCTGATGGTGTTTTTCGTAGCAGTCCAAGGGGTTGGTTTACTTTTGGGCATGCTTCATTTGCTTTGCTCTTCTTCTTCGGACACATTTGGCATGGTGCGAGAACACTGTTCCGAGATGTTTTTGCTGGTATTGACCCCGATTTGGATGTTCAAGTAGAGTTTGGAGCATTCCAAAAAGTTGGGGATCCAACTACAATAAGGCAGGGAGTCTAATACAAGACCTCTTTTCTATCTTTCCCCTCTCTTTTTTTTGTCGGGGGAAAGAATCTTCAAGGAGAACGAGTCAAAAGGTGGTGATTCAAATTCACTCCGGTATTCTATGAAAAATTCCCAACAAAAAAAGCAAAAACAAATAGATAGGGAAGCTATAATTGCAAATCACGATTGAATCTATGGAAGCATTGGTTTATACATTTCTTTTAGTCTCGACTCTAGGGATAATTTTTTTCGCTATCTTTTTTCGAGAACCACCTAAAGTTCCAACTAAAAAGATTAAATGATTTTTGATTATCTCGATTGAAGTCATGAGCCTCCGCAAAGGAGGCTCATGACTTCAACTAGTCCCCGTGTTCCTCGAATGGATCTCTTAGTTGTTCAGAAGGTTGCCCAAAAGCGGTATATAAGGCGTACCCCGTAAAACTTACAAGTAAACCAGATAGAAAGATGGCAACTAGGGTTGCTGTTTCCATATATAATTTCAAGCCCCCAACAGATTTCTCATAAGATCGTTTATTTACAATGGAATGGTATACAAAGTCAACAGATCTCACTGAATACAATAGGATTTTATGTATGGCTACACAAACTGGTGAGAACAGTTCTAGATCGAACTCAAGACGAACTAATGCAGGGGGTTTATTAAAACCATTAAATTCGGAATATGGTAAAGTAGCTCCGGGATGGGGGACGACTCCGTTGATGGGTGTCGTAATGTCTCTATTTGCAGTATTTCTATCTATTATTTTAGAGATTTATAATTCGTCTGTTTTATTGGATGGAATTTCACTGAATTAAATCTGAAAATTCCTAACTTTTGAATAAAAAATCACTCAGTTACAACGCCGATTTTTTATTTCTTCAATTTTTATATTGGTAGTTCGATCGTGGAATTTAGTTCTTTCTGTATTTCCGGAATATGAGTGTGTGACTTGTTAGAATTGATTCTATTGATAGTACAGAGAATAGGTCTGTCACCTTTATATAGATGGTTCTACTTCGTCGGATATTTTGTTGAGTATCTGGAACACGAACTATATAAAATAAACTCGATTAAGAACTATTTGAACTATGATTCATACT